CTACTTATATTAAATTAAGTAGTTGTTAGTCTAGTACCGTATCCCTTCCTATCTTATCCTTTGCACCCGACTCAAAAAAAAAAAAGAGTGCTCCGGGAGCGAAAATCGAACTTGCCAAGAGGATGCCCTAAACTGGGGATTCACCGAGACAAACAAGAGAAAATGGCTTTTAAAGGGGGACAGACTATGCCTTTCTTTTATTTCTTTTTTTCTGCCTGCTGAATAAAAAAAGAGTGGGATATAACCCTCTACCATATCTATACAAATAGAATAGTCCATTTATTTATCTGGACTGCTAAGTGCGGAGACGGGAATCGAACCCGTGACCTCAAGGTTATGAGCCTCGTGAGCTACCAAACTGCTCTACTCCGCTCTGTAGGGCCAAAAACAGGTGGACGAAAAAGGTTGAATACAAGTCTCTACCATGTCTAGACAAATAGAATAGTCTTTTTATACAGAATGGAGCGGGTAGCGGGAATCGAACCCGCATCGTTAGCTTGGAAGGCTAGGGGTTATAGTCGACGTTGGTTGATTATTTTTAACGTCTCTAATTCAAAACCGAACATGAAATTTTGATTTCATTCGGCTCCTTTATGGCTATTCTCACCACTTAACATCTATGTCAGCTTTTCTGTCTGAATGGAACCAAAGCTCTCCGCTTTCTAGATGATCCCTATAGAGTAGGAGATAGAAATTCTACTAAATATCTATCTAATCTACTTACTTCGTTCCCTAATTTCATTCAAGAGATCCTGAGGAAAAGAGCTGCCTTTCCACCGAGCTGAAACAATATCCTGATGGTTCTAGTAAACCAAAACTATCGTTTTTTAGCTATTGGGCTTCCATTTCTTTTTTAACTAAAAGAAGATTTAGTTACGATTGGAAATAAACTTTTTTGTATCTTCATCCATAGATCCTTTACTCATATTTATTCAATTGGAATACTTAATCCAATGCAAAATTATGCTTCGCGACTCTGTACTCATAATTAAATTTGTATTTTGCATGCAAATTTAATTGGATACTAATCGCGAGAATGTATATTCTTCCTCAATATGCTATTGAGAGGAAAAGGATTAAACCCTTTATAAGAACTAAAGTTTTCATCGGAATATGAATATAAAAAACTTAAGGATGCCTTAAGTATATCATTTCAAATTCAGTTATTAATAGAACGAATCACACTTTTACCACTAAACTATACCCGCTACATGTAGATTATGATACCAACGCTACCCTTTGTCAAGGGTAGCCATTCGAGGAATTCCACCTACGGAGAAAAGTGAGCAGTTGGTACTTCAATCGCGGACCTTTACTTTAGGATTTAGATGGCCCCCTCTAGTCTGTAAAAGAAATCTCTTATTACCATCCCACTAGGGTATGAACCAAATGTATGCATTTCGATTAGGATCGTATTCTTCGTATTCTATAGTTTGATTATTCCTACAATATACACTAAGAGATATAGGGGACAGTACAGTCCCCATCAATCCCTTTCTTTCTTTTTTGGTAGAATAATTTTTATACTCTGCAGTATAAATTTGACTTCCCACTTTTTAGAATAAAATTGTTGATAAAACTCCAATAACAGACAGATAAGAAGTATATCGCTGAAAATTAATACCCAACCATATGGGTATATGCAGAGCGCGAATTCCTTTATACCCCCCATTAGAATTAGGGGAAATAAAACATAAATGGAGAAAGTTCTCATCATAAGATCAGCCAATAGAAAAAAAAAGTCCCTAATTCTGCAGAACATTCTGAGCACGGAAAAAATGAATAGGCTAAAGATAAAAAAAAAATAAAGTCTACCATTTTTTTAACAGCAGTTCTTATTGCCCCTTTGGCCTTTTTGAACCTCACCGCGAATAAACTTCTATATCTCAATATAGAAAATAAAATCTCTAGTCAAATCTCTAATAAAATCTCTAGTAAAATCTCTAGATATATATCTATATATACATATATTATGTACATTAATATATACATATATTATGTACATTATGCAGTAGACCTATAATGGTAAATGAAAGTGGCTAATTTTTGAATAAAAAGCCCTTTTAACTCAGTGGTAGAGTAATGCCATGGTAAGGCATAAGTCATCGGTTCAAATCCGATAAAGGGCTTTTCCACTAGTGGTAGAGTAATGCCAAGGCAAGACATAAGTCATTGGTTCGAATCCGATAGAGTACTTTTCTACTAAATTCATTCACTTTTTTCTTTTTTTTTTCTTGAATTTTATGATTTCATTTAGTGGTAGATGCCCACATTTTTGGTCTGAATACTAAACGAAGCACAGAGTTTAAATTGCAAATTAAAATGAATTTCCCTAAAAAGCAGGGGATGAGCCGTGAATTAACCTAACCATCAACTAAAAAAAAAATCCTATGAAAGCATAACAGAAAAGTAGGAAAGACTCTTTGCTTTGATCTATTTATACTCTTCGAGTATATTGACAATTCCAAAAAACTGCTCATACTATCATTATAGTATAATGACGAGTGGTTCCATATATCACTATCGTCTAGTGATGCCCCTATCGTCTAGTGGTTCAGGACATCTCTCTTTCAAGGAGGCAGCGGGGATTCGACTTCCCCTGGGGGTAGGGAGTATTATAAAAAAGGTTAATCATAGATTATCAAAAACCCTAGAATAAATTCTTCCTGGGTCGATGCCCGAGCGGTTAATGGGGACGGACTGTAAATTCGTTGACGATATGTCTACGCTGGTTCAAATCCAGCTCGGCCCAAAAATCTAGGGCTTCGTGAATATGAACTAAATCCATTTTTTTCTTCCATAAAAAAAATATCTGATCCATAGAAATAAAGGATAAAGAGAAAAGAAAGGGAAAATATATTTCTAAGCCATATCTCTCTGATTCTTTTCTTAACAAAGAAAAGAGTTTTTCTTATTGAAAGGTGGATTATCATTTATTTTTAGGGATAAAAAATCGCGACATACTAGTTATGCCACTCTCACTATACCCACATAGGATATGTGGGTATGTAGTATATGATTCATCTATTTCTTAGAGTACGACAGACGAATCTTCTTATGGTTCTATTTAAGAATAGGTATGCCGTACACCCCGCAGGGATTGTAGTTCAATTGGTTAGAGCACCGCCCTGTCAAGGCGGAAGCTGCGGGTTCGAGCCCCGTCAGTCCCGAACCAGGGTTCAATGAATAGAAAAATTCATCTTTCCCTTTTTCATTAAAAATTTCCCTGAAAAAAGGGGGGGGCAGAAGGCAAGATCAAATATCTATGGGGAACCCTTATTGATAAGGAAAGACATACATATCATACGTGGATTAGTATAATTTAGGATATTACTCTATTTTTATGATATGATGATACCATCCTCATCTTAACTTCCTATTCGACTCTTATGGAATAGAGTTCCGGTATTTTACCGGAATCCATACACAAATTGTATTCCTTTATTGTTAGAGAATGAATATAATTAGTTCCTTCTTTGTTTGTGTATGTTCAATGAATTCTTGGAAAGAATCTACCTCATTCTCAGGCCATTTGCCGACTCCTTTTTTTATGAATCCGCTCTCATCTTTAGACTCCAAAAAGCAGATATTGATAGTAACCTAAAAAAAACTAAGCAAACGCTCTTTTTCCTAAATTAAAATAAAATATTGGATCTTTTTTATTTAAGATCCTCTTTTCTCCATCTCATTTCTACTTCTACTGCTTATTTGGATGTCTATGTAACCCAGAGAAAGTCGGTCATATAATACATACATACATAATTGTATGTATAACTATAAGAAAAAATTGGATAAGAAAGATTCTTGGCTCTACATATATATAGAAAAGAAAAAGTCGAAAAGGATGAAAAATAGAGGGGTTCAGAATCCAATCAAAAAATCTATTTTGGTCTTAGTATGAATAAGGGATCTTCCTATGTTATATTATTCCACTATCAACCATGAATTGATTTGATAGATCCTATATTCATAATATTGAATTGATTCAGTATTATCAGAATGCAAGTCCTCCCCTTGAATTTACAGGATACCCCCTTTTCCTCTCCATGGGATTACATCCCGAGTTATTGTGAAAAAAATAAAATAAAGAGGTTATGGAAGTAAATATTCTCGCATTTATTGCTACTGCATTGTTCATTCTAGTTCCTACTGCCTTTTTACTTATTATTTATGTAAAAACAGCCAGCCAAAATGATTAATTGGAATTCCAATTAATCATTGAAGAAATGAAAAAGCGATTAAACAAAATAAAAATCTAAGTCTTAAATGAAAGGATCTGGTTGGAATCATAAAGTGTGGTAGAAAGAACTACATATAGTTTTTTCTACCACACTTTAGATTCTTTCTATTATATTATCTTGAATCTACATAGAATAGATTAGTAGATTGAAATAGTAATCTAATTCAACTTCTTTTTTCACTGCATACACTTAATTTCAAGCAAGTCAAGATAAAAAAAATCGAAGACAATTCTTCATTGAAAGAATCCATGGAGAGTGAGAAAAATAATACGAGAATAGACTATAGTAAAAAAAAGTAAATAAAAGGAAAAAACCTGCGAATCTTTCATACTTAAAAATGACGCGAGATGCTTCACGCGAGATCCTTCAAAAAAAAAGAACAAAAAAAATTTCTAAGAATAAGAAAAGAATCTAAATGGAAAATGTGCGATATGTTGTGAACAGCTTCGTGTAAGAAAGTCTAATTTTCTTATGTAAAGAGCTTTATTTTTACTCGTCACTTCTAGTAGAAATTCTTAATTACTATAATCGCTCTTTCTATTCTATTTCTTTCTATTTATCTATTCTATTTCTTTCTATTATAGTAGAATGGAACATAGTAGAATAGAACGACTGACTCTTTCTTATTCTTAAAAGAGTTTTTTACAAGAGTGAAACAAAACTAAAGAAAGAGAGAAAAACTAAAGTTTGACAAAATGATTAATGCAAAACGATCAATTAAAGAAAAGAGTTGATACTACAATTGGACTACTCAATCAATTAGTAGTATCCCTAGAGTCCACTTCTCCCCCATACTACTAGCGAAAGAGAAAATGTAAAGACTACCATTAAAGCAGCCCAAGCGAGACTTACTATATCCATGTAAATTATGTCTCCTATTTCTATGAAGGAATTATTCTACTATTGATCAATAATCATAGTAGAATTAAGGGTACAGAGTCAAAATTCTGCCCTAAGACTATAGATGAATCAGTTAAAGGAATTTACTCCTAACAAATTTTTATATTATTTTTGGTAGAGTTGGAGAGTATTAAGTATAAGTATAATACATATCCCTTTAAAAAAGGAGTGGGGGAATGTCCTAAATAGAAGACGCGGGAATAGAGAGATTTTTTCTTCCTTTTGTTACCTTTTTATTTTTATAAGCAAAGGACGTCAGAATATACCATAAAATTAGGATAGATAAATATTTATTGGATACCTACCTTACCCATGCCTTACCCATGTTTATTTTTGAGCTAAACCCTACTGCCCACTTTCTATCTTTCTATGAAAGAGTGAGGAGACCTTATCCACAGCTCTGAAATTGATTTTTGATCAGTCTATTTACTCTGATTCTCGACAGAATCTGTAGCCTTTCTTTACTTTAGTGTATGTAGTAAGATGTACTAAAAAAAAAAAAATGTATGATAATTAGGAAGTCTTGATATTTCTTCGCAAAGTCCCTTCTTCAATCTTAGATTTAAAAAAGAATGCCCTTTAGGGCCCTTTGGTGGATACGAAGGTTTCTGACACCTTAGGCTCATAGTTTTAAATTCCCGAATCGAATCAAATTAATAAAAGAATAAGGAAAGGCTACCTCATTTCTGTTAGTAGCTAACGGGCCACTGCCGCCAAAACAAACCCTAGTTTGAGGATAGAACTATGGTATGGATTCTCAAAATCCAGTATCGCCAGACCTAGTTACTCTCTTGCCCCAACTTATGAGGTAAGTATTTGATTGATCAGGCGGCACCCAGATTTGAACTGGGGATAAAGGATTTGCAGTCCCCTGCCTTACCACTTGGCCATGCCGCCAAAAAATCCGATCTAAAATCGAGAAGTATTCATCCATATTTTCTTACTAAAACCCCTTTGCTTTTATCTTGAATCTAATTCTACTTACTTTTTCCAATCGTTTTCAAAAAATAGATTTCTGCTTTTTTGCATCCTGTTTTGCTTATTTTCCTCGATGGATTCTATGTTAAACATAGCTTAGAAAACTTCCCTTTTCTTTCTATTCTATTGAGATGGCAAAGGAGCAAAAATGGATTTCCATGCAAAATTCCGAACAAATTGGAACCATTAACTAGAACTAGAATTTTTTTTTTTTTGAATTGCAGTAGTAAACGACTCTTAAATCGGTATTCTCTCCTCCCATTCCTTTTAATGGCATAATAAAATAGAATAAAAGTTTCCCGAATATGTATATAGGTAAACTCCTGGTCCGAACAGCATTATTATCTATGGATCCCCCTTATGTACATATCCCTATGGCGAATCATGCTTTAATTTTTCATTGCATTAAATATTAGGTGGATAACTAGATTAGCAAGTACTTAAAAAAAAGTAAGTACTTTATTTTAGGATTCTACAACGAAATCCTTTATTTTTCAGCAATTCTACTGCTACAAATACTACAAAACAAAAAAGAACCTTCAAATTCTTTTTGAAAATAAAACTAAGCGTAATATTCTAAATTCTAAATCGAACTAAAGTCAAACTTTCTAGTGCTTATAAATTTTATTGCTTTATTTCTTTCATAGAAAGGAGCTAAAACGAGAAATCTTTCCTATCCAATCTGATTAGAATATCATAAAGTTAAAGTTTAAGTAGCAGAATTTTTTCTAGGAGTTTTTTATCAATTCATTTTAATTCCATTTCTACCCCTGCAAAATTGGAACTTTCGTCAAAATTATCTCTATTCATATGTATGAAATACATATATGAAATACGTATGTGGAGTTCCCTAGAATTTCATGTGATTCAGTAAACAGAATATAGATTCCATGATTGCTAGATTGATCCGTAGGGATTGATGAAGAGTAAGCTGATAATGGAATTTTTTTCGATAAATAGGAAACTTAAGATTAAGATGCTCCGGAATGGGAATGAGGGAATGTCCACAATACCCGGATTTAGTCAGATCCAATTCGAGGGATTTTGTAGGTTCATTAATAAAGGCTTGGCAGAAGAACTTGAGAAGTTTCCAACAATTAAAGATCCAGATCACGAAATTGCATTTCAATTATTTGCGAAAGGATATCAATTGCTAGAAACCTCGATAAAAGAAAGGGATGCTGTGTATGAATCACTCACTTATTCTTCTGAATTATATGTATCCGCGAGATTAATTTTTGGTTTCGATGTGCAAAAGCAAACCATTTCTATTGGAAACATTCCTATAATGAATTCCTTAGGAACCTTTATAATAAATGGAATATATCGAATTGTGATCAATCAAATATTGCTAAGTCCTGGTATTTACTACCGCTCGGAATTAGACCATAAGGGAATTTCTATATACACCGGGACTATAATATCAGATTGGGGAGGAAGATCGGAATTAGCAATTGATAAAAAAGAAAGGATATGGGCTCGCGTGAGTAGAAAACAAAAGATATCTATTTTAGTTCTATCATCAGCTATGGGTTCGAATCTAAGAGAAATTTTAGATAATGTTTCCTACCCCGAAATTTTCTTGTCTTTCCCGAATGCTAAGGAGAAAAAGAGGATTGAGTCAAAAGAAAAAGCTATTTTGGAGTTTTATCAACAATTTGCTTGTGTCGGCGGGGACCTGGTATTTTCGGAGTCCTTATGTGAGGAATTACAAAAGAAATTTTTTCAACAAAAATGTGAATTAGGAAGACTTGGTCGACGAAATATGAATCGGAGACTGAATCTTGATATACCTCAGAACAATACATTCTTGTTACCACGAGATGTATTGGCCGCTACGGATCATTTGATTGGAATGAAATTTGGAACGGGTATACTTGACGATGACGATATGAATCACTTGAAAAATAAACGTATTCGTTCGGTTGCGGATCTGTTACAAGATCAATTCGGACTGGCTCTTGGCCGTTTACAACATGCAATTCAAAAAACTATCCGTAGAGTATTCATACGTCAATCGAAACCGACTCCACAAACTTTAGTAACTCCAACTTCAACTTCGATTTTATTAATAACTACTTATGAGACCTTTTTTGGCACATACCCCTTATCTCAAGTTTTTGACCAAACCAATCCATTGACACAAACGGTTCATGGGCGAAAAGTGAGTTGTTTGGGTCCTGGAGGATTGACGGGGAGAACTGCAAGTTTTCGGAGCCGAGATATTCATCCGAGTCACTATGGGCGTATTTGTCCAATTGACACGTCCGAAGGAATCAATGTTGGACTTACTGGATCTTTAGCTATTCATGCGAGAATTGATCACTGGTGGGGATCTATAGAGAGTCCGTTTTATGAAATATCTGAGAAAGCAAAAGAAAAAAAAGAGAGACAGGTGGTTTATTTATCACCAAATAGAGATGAATATTATATGATAGCAGCAGGAAATTCTTTGTCCTTGAATCAAGGTATTCAGGAAGAACAGGTTGTTCCAGCTAGATACCGTCAAGAATTTCTTACTATTGCATGGGAACAGATTCATGTTAGAAGTATTTTTCCTTTCCAATATTTTTCTATTGGAGGCTCTCTCATTCCTTTTATTGAGCATAATGATGCGAATCGGGCTTTAATGAGTTCTAATATGCAGCGCCAAGCAGTTCCACTTTCTCGGTCCGAGAAGTGCATTGTTGGAACTGGATTGGAACGCCAAACAGCTCTAGATTCGAGGGTTTCTATTATAGCCGAACGCGAGGGAAAGATCATTTCTAGTGATAGTCACAAGATCCTTTTATCAAGTAGTGGGAAGACTATAAGTATTCCTTTAGTTGCTCATCGGCGCTCTAACAAAAATACTTGTATGCACCAAAAACCTCGGGTTCCGGAGGGTAAATCCATTAAAAAAGGGCAAATTTTAGCGGAGGGAGCAGCTACAGTTGGTGGGGAACTCGCTTTAGGAAAAAACGTTTTAGTAGCTTATATGCCGTGGGAGGGTTACAATTTTGAAGACGCAGTACTAATTAGCGAACGTTTGGTATATGAGGATATTTATACTTCTTTTCACATCCGAAAATATGAAATTCAGACGGATACGACAAGCCAAGGCTCCGCTGAAAAAATCACTAAAGAAATACCACATCTAGAAGAACATTTACTCCGCAATTTGGACAGAAATGGAGTTGTGAGGTTGGGATCCTGGGTAGAAACTGGCGATATTTTAGTAGGTAAATTAACGCCTCAGATAGCTAGCGAATCCTCGTATATCGCGGAAGCTGGATTATTACGGGCCATTTTTGGTCTTGAGGTATCCACTTCAAAAGAAACTTCTCTCAAACTACCTATAGGTGGAAGAGGGCGCGTTATCGATGTGAAATGGATCCAGAGGGACCCCCTCGACATAATGGTTCGTGTATATATTTTACAGAAACGTGAAATCAAAGTTGGGGATAAAGTAGCAGGAAGACACGGGAATAAGGGGATCATTTCAAAAATTTTGCCTAGGCAAGATATGCCCTATTTGCAAGATGGAACACCCGTTGATATGGTCTTCAATCCCCTAGGAGTACCCTCACGAATGAATGTGGGACAAATATTTGAAAGCTCGCTTGGATTAGCAGGGGATCTGCTAAAGAAACATTATAGAATAGCACCCTTTGATGAGAGATATGAGCAAGAGGCTTCAAGAAAACTTGTGTTTTCGGAACTATATGAAGCCAGTAAACAAACAAAAAATCCATGGGTATTTGAACCCGAGTACCCGGGAAAAAGCAGAATATTTGATGGAAGAACAGGAGATCCCTTCGAACAACCTGTTCTAATAGGGAAGTCCTATATTTTAAAATTAATTCATCAAGTTGATGAGAAAATCCATGGACGTTCTACTGGGCCCTACTCACTTGTTACCCAACAACCTGTTAGAGGGAGAGCCAAGCAAGGGGGACAACGAGTAGGAGAAATGGAAGTTTGGGCTTTAGAAGGATTTGGTGTTGCTCATATTTTACAAGAGATACTTACTTATAAATCTGATCATCTTATAGCTCGCCAAGAAATACTTAATGCTACGATCTGGGGAAAAAGAGTGCCTAATCACGAGGATCCTCCAGAATCTTTTCGAGTGCTCGTTCGAGAACTACGATCTTTGGCTCTAGAACTGAACCATTTCCTTGTATCTGAGAAGAACTTTCAGATTAATAGGGAGGATGTTTGATCGGAATAAATAAAAATTCTTTTCTTATTTCTATTTTATGATTGACCAATATAAACATAAACAACTTCAAATTGGACTCGTTTCCCCTCAACAAATAAAGGCTTGGGCTAACAAAATCCTACCTAATGGGGAAGTCGTTGGCGAAGTCACAAGGCCTTCCACTTTTCATTATAAAACCGATAAACCAGAAAAAGATGGATTGTTTTGCGAAAGAATCTTTGGGCCCATAAAAAGCGGAATTTGTGCTTGCGGAAATTCTCGAGCGAGCGTAGCTGAAAACGAAGACGAAAGATTTTGTCAAAAATGCGGGGTAGAATTTGTTGATTCTCGGATACGAAGATATCAAATGGGATACATCAAACTGGCATGTCCAGTGACTCATGTGTGGTATTTGAAAGGTCTTCCTAGTTATATCGCGAATCTTTTAGATAAACCCCTTAAGAAATTGGAGGGCCTAGTATACGGCGATTTCTCTTTTGCTAGGCCCAGCGCTAAAAAACCTACTTTCTTACGATTACGAGGTTTATTCGAAGATGAAATTTCATCCTGTAACCACAACATTTCTCCCTTTTTTTCTACTCCTGGCTTTGCAACATTTCGAAATCGGGAAATTGCGACAGGAGCAGGTGCTATTAGAGAACAATTAGCGGATTTGGATTTGCGAATTATTATAGAGAATTCCTTGGTTGAATGGAAGGAATTAGAAGACGAGGGGTATAGTGGAGATGAATGGGAAGATAGAAAAAGACGAATAAGAAAAGTTTTTTTAATTAGACGAATGCAATTGGCGAAACATTTTATTCAAACAAATGTAGAACCAGAATGGATGGTTTTGTGCTTATTACCGGTTCTTCCTCCCGAATTGAGACCCATTGTTTATAGGTCTGGGGATAAAGTAGTTACTTCGGATATTAATGAACTTTATAAGAGAGTTATCCGTCGGAACAACAACCTTGCCTATCTATTAAAAAGAAGTGAATTAGCGCCAGCGGATTTAGTAATGTGCCAGGAAAAATTGGTACAAGAAGCCGTGGATACACTTCTTGATAGTGGGTCCCGCGGGCAACCGACGAGGGATGGTCACAATAAAGTATACAAGTCACTTTCAGATGTAATTGAGGGTAAAGAGGGGAGGTTTCGTGAGACTCTGCTTGGGAAACGGGTCGATTACTCGGGGCGTTCTGTCATTGTTGTGGGTCCTTCGCTTTCATTACATCAATGTGGATTACCTCTAGAGATAGCAATAAAGCTTTTTCAGCTATTTGTAATTCGCGATTTAATCACGAAACGTGCTACTTCTAATGTCAGGATTGCTAAAAGGAAAATTTGGGAAAAGGAACCCATTGTATGGGAAATACTTCAAGAAGTTATGCGGGGGCATCCTGTACTGTTGAACAGAGCACCTACTCTGCATAGATTAGGCATACAGGCCTTCCAACCCACTTTAGTAGAGGGGCGTACTATTTGTTTACATCCATTAGTGTGTAAGGGTTTCAATGCGGACTTTGACGGGGATCAAATGGCTGTTCATCTACCTTTATCCTTGGAAGCTCAAGCGGAAGCCCGTTTACTTATGTTTTCTCATATGAATCTCCTGTCTCCCGCTATTGGAGATCCTATTTGCGTGCCAACCCAAGACATGCTTATCGGACTTTATGTATTAACGATTGGAAACCGTCGAGGTATTTGTGCAAATAGATATAATAGTTGCGGAAACTATCCAAATAAAAAAGTCAACTACAATAATTATAAGTATACGAAAGATAAAGAACCCCATTTTTCTAGTTCCTATGATGCACTGGGAGCTTATAGACAGAAACGAATCGGTTTAAACAGTCCATTGTGGCTCCGATGGAAACTAGATCAACGCGTCATTGGATCAAGAGAAGTTCCGATTGAAGTTCAATATGAATCTTTTGGGACTTATCATGAGATTTATGCCCACTATCTAATAGTCGGAAATAGAAAAAAGGAAACCCGTTCTATATACATTCGAACCACTCTTGGTCATATTTCTTTTTATAGAGAAATAGAGGAAGCCATACAAGGATTTAGTCGGGCCTATTCATACACTATCTAAACAAGGAAGTTAGATTCGGCGATGCCCCTTTCGGGGGGCATTCCGATTTCGCTAGTACCATCTTTTTTGCCGCGCAAATTAAGATTGAGATTGAGGAAAGGGAGTAAATTAAGTTTTCGAATCACTGACTCAGGCCTATTGTCGAATCCTACTCAGCAATTGTCGAATCCTACTCAGCCAAAAAAGGGGGTACTTATGTATGGCGGAACGGGCCAACCTGGTCTTTCATAATAAAGAGATAGACGGAACTGCTATGAAACGACTTATTAGCAGATTAATAGATCATTTCGGAATGGGATATACATCCCATATACTGGATCAAATAAAGGCTCTGGGCTTCCATCAAGCCACTACTACATCAATTTCTTTAGGAATCGAGGATCTTTTAACAATACCCTCTAAAGGATGGTTAGTCCAAGACGCGGAACAACAGAGTTTTCTTTTGGAGAAACACTATTATTATGGGGCTGTACACGCAGTAGAAAAATTACGCCAATCCGTTGAAATATGGTATGCTACAAGTGAATATTTGAAACAAGAAATGAATTCGAATTTTCGGATAACGGATCCTTCTAATCCAGTCTATCTAATGTCTTTTTCAGGAGCCAGAGGAAATGCATCTCAGGTACACCAATTAGTAGGGATGAGAGGGTTAATGGCGGATCCTCAAGGACAAATGATTGATTTACCTATTCAAAGCAATTTACGCGAGGGACTTTCTTTGACAGAATATATAATTTCCTGCTACGGAGCCCGCAAAGGGGTTGTAGATACTGCTGTACGAACAGCGGATGCTGGATATCTTACACGCAGACTTGTTGAAGTAGTTCAACATATTATTGTGCGTAGAAGAGATTGTGGTACTATCCGAGGTATTTCTGTGAGTCCTCAAAATGGGATGACAGAAAAACTTTTTGTCCAAACACTAATTGGTCGTGTATTAGCAGACGATATATATATTGGTTCACGATGCATTGCTGCTCGAAATCAAGATATTGGAATTGGATTAGTCAATCGATTCATAACTGCCTTTCGAGCACAACCGTTTCGAGCACAACCAATATATATTAGAACCCCTTTTACTTGCCGGAGCACATCTTGGATCTGTCAATTATGTTATGGGCGGAGTTCCACTCATGGCGATCTGGTCGAATTGGGGGAAGCTGTAGGTATTATTGCGGGTCAATCAATCGGGGAGCCAGGGACTCAACTAACATTAAGAACTTTTCATACCGGTGGAGTATTCACAGGGGGTACTGCCGACCTTGTACGATCCCCCTCGAATGGAAAAATCCAATTCAATGAGAATTTGGTTCACCCCACACGTACCCGTCATGGGCAGCCTGCTTTTCTATGCTATATAGACTTGCGTGTAACTATTCAGAGTCAGGATATTCTACATAGTGTGAATATTCCGTTAAAAAGCTTGATTCTAGTACAAAATGACCAATATGTAGAATCCGAACAAGTAATTGCGGAGATTCGTGCCGGAACGTCCACTTTGCATTTTAAAGAAAAGGTACAAAAGCATATTTATTCCGAATCAGACGGGGAAATGCACTGGAGTACTGATGTTTACCATGCGCCCGAATATCAATATGGTAATCTTCGTCGATTACCAAAAACAAGCCATTTATGGATATTGTCAGTAAGTATGTGCAGATCCAGTATAGCATCCTTTTCGCTGCACAAGGATCAAGATCAAATGAATACGTATTCTTTTTCTCTTGACGGAAGATATATCTTTGACCTCTCAATGGCTAATGATCAAGTAAGCCATAGACTCTTGGATACTTTTGGTAAAAAAGATAAGGAAATTCTTGATTATTTAACGCCAGATCGAATCGTGTCCAACAATCATTGGAATTTTGTCTATCCTTCTATTCTTCAAGATAATTCGGATTTGTTGGCGAAAAAACGAAGAAATAGGTTCGTCATTCCATTACAATATCATCAAGAACAAGAAAAAGAGCTAATATCCTGTTTGGGGATTTCGATTGAAATACCCTTTATGGGTGTTTTACGTAGAAATACTATTTTTGCTTATTTTGACGATCCACGATACAGAAAAGATAAAAGGGGTTCAGGAATTGTGAAATTTAGATATAGGACCCTAGAGGAAGAATATAGGACCCTAGAGGAAGGGTATAGGACTCTAGAGGAAGACTCAGAGGACGAATATGAGAGCCTAGAGAATGAATATAGGACCCGAGAGGACGAATATGAAACCCTAGAAGACGAATATAGGACTCTAGAGGACGAATATGAAACCCTAGAAGATGAATATGGGATCCTAGAGGCCGAATATAGGACTCTAGAGAAAGATTCAGAAGAAGAATCCGGGAACCCAGAGAACGAATATAAAAGTCGAGAGGAAGAATATGGAACTCTAGAGGAAGACTCAGAAGAAGAATATGGGAGCCGTGAAGATGGCTCAGAGAACGAATACGGGGCTTTAGAAGAAGACTCAGAGGAAGACTCAGAGGACGAATATGGGAGCCCAGAGGAAGATTCTATCTTAAAAAAAGAGGGTTTTATTGAGCATCGAGGAACAAAAGAATTTAGTCTAAAATACCAAAAAGAAGTAGATCGGTTTTTTTTCATTCTTCAAGAACTGCATATCTTGCCAAGATCCTCATCGCTAAAGGTACTTGACAATAGTATTATTGGAGTGGATACACAACTCACAAAAAATACAAGAAGTCGACTAGGTGGATTGGTCCGAGTGAAGAGAAAAAAAAGCCATACGGAACTAAAAATCTTTTCCGGAGATATTCATTTTCCTGAAGAGGCGGATAAGATATCCGGCGCCAGTTTGCTACCACCAGAAAGAGAAAAAAAAGATTATAAGGACTCAAAAAAAAGAAAAAATTGGGTTTATGTTCAACGGAAAAAAATTCTCAAAAGCAAGGAAAAGTATTTTGTTTCGGTTCGACCTGCAGTCGCATATGAAATGGACGAAGGGAGAAATTTAGCAAGACTTTTCCCGCAAGATCTCCTGCAAGAAGAGGATAATCTCCAACTTCGACTTGTCAATTTTATTTCTCATGAAAATAGCAAGTTAACTCAAAGAATTTATCACACGAATAGTCAATTCGTTCGAACTTGCTTGGTAGTGAATTGGGAACAAGAAGAAAAAGAGGGGGCTCTTGCTTCCCTTGTTGAGTTAAGAACAAATGATCTGATTCGCGATTTCCTAAGAATTGAGTTAGTCAAGTCCACTATTTCATATACAAGAAGAAGGTATGATAGGACAAGTGTAGGACCGATTCCCAATAATAGGTTAGATCGCAACAATACCAATTCCTTTTATTCCAAGGCGAAGATTAAATCACTTAGCCAACATCAAGAAGCTATTGGCACCTTGTTGAATCGAAATAAAGACTACCCATCTTTGATGATTTTGTCGGCATCCAACTGTTCTCGAATTGGTTTATTCAAGAATTCGAAATATCCCAATGCGGTAAAAGAATCGAATCCTAGAATTCCTATTCGAGATATTTTTGGGCTCTTAGGGGTTATTGTACCTAATATATCGAATTTTTCTTCATCTTACTATTTATTAACGCATAATCAGATCTTGTTAAAAAAATACTTGTTCCTTGACAATTTGAAACAAACCTTCCAAGTACTTCAAGGGCTTAAATACTCTTTAATAGATGAAAATAAAAGGATTTCGAATTTCGACAGTAACATCATGTTGAATCCACTCCATTTGAATTGGCACTTTCTCAATCATGCCTCATGGGAGGAGACATTGGCAATAATTCACCTTGGACAATTTATTTGCGAAAATGTATGTCTATTTAAATCGCACATAAAAAAATCTGGTCAAATTTACATTGTTAATATGGACTCCTTTGTTATAAGAGCAGCTAAGCCTTATTTGGCCACTATAGGAGCAACTGTTCATGGTCATTATGGAAAAACCCTTTACAAAGGAGATAGGTTAGTTACCTTTATATATGAAAAATCGAGATCTAGTGATATAACGCAAGGTCTTCCAAAAGTAGAACAAATATTCGAAGCGCGTTCAATTGATTCACTATCGCCGAATCTCGAAAGGAGAATTGAGGATTGGAATGAGCGTATACCAAGAATTCTTGGGGTTCCCTGGGGATTCTTGATTGGAGCTGAGCTAACCATCGCCCAAAGTCGTATCTCTTTGGTTAATAAGATCCAAAAGGTTTATCGATCCCAAGGGGTACAGATCCATAATAGACATATAGAGATTATTATACGCCAAGTAACATCAAAAGTACGGGTTTCCGAAGATGGAATGTCTAATGTTTTTTTACCCGGGGAATTAATAGGACTATTGCGAGCGGAACGAGCAGGGCGTGCTTTGGATGAATCGATCTATTATCGGGCAATCTTATTGGGAATAACAAGGGCTTCCCTGAATACCCAAAGTTTCATATCTGAAGCAAGTTTTCAAGAAACTGCTCGAGTTTTAGCAAAAGCTGCCCTACGAGGTCGTATTGATTGGTTGAAAGGCCTGAAAGAAAACGTAGTTCTGGGGGGAATTATACCTGTTGGTACTGGATTCCAAAAATTTGTGCATCGTTCCTCACAAGACAAGAACCTTTATTTCGAAATTCAAAAAAAAAATCTATTCACGTCGGAAATGAGAGATATGTTGTTTCTCCATACAGAATTAGTTTCTTCTGATTCTGACGTAACAAACAATTTCTATGAGACATCAGAACCCCCATTTACTCCCATTTATACGATTTAAGGATACATAAAGCAGATTTTTTTTTAGTTTAATTTAAACTCTATTTTTGACCTTAGAATGCTAACAGGTCTGATTTTAGATTTTGTATTTTCATATTTTACTAAATAAAAGATAAAAGAAGTCAGTTAATTCATTAAGGCTATGTTTATATCATGTATCAATGGCCAATTCTGAGTAGAAGGTTCCATCGGAACAATTATTATTTATTTCAAGATATTTCGGCTCTTTCTTAATCTTCAAAAAGAAATAAATTCCGTAATGGTAAGACGAAAAAAAGAAAAAAAAAAGGAAGTGTGGAAAAAATGACAAGAAGATATTGGAACATCAATTTGAAAGAGATGATAGAAGCAGGAGTTCATTTTGGTCATGGTATTAAGAAATGGAATCCTAAAATGGCCCCTTACATCTCGGCAAAGCGTAAAGGTACTCATATTACAAATCTCGCTAGAACGGCTCGTTTTTTATCAGAAGCTTGTGATTTAGTTTTTGATGCAGCAAGTCAGGGAAAAAGCTTCTTAATTGTTGGTACCAAAAAAAGAACAGCGGATTTAGTAGCATCAGCTGCAATAAGGTCTCGTTGTCATTATGTTAATAAAAAGTGGTTCAGTGGTATGTTAACGAATTGGTCGATTACCAAAACTAGACTTTCTCAATTTAGAGACTTAAGAGCGGAAGAAAAGATGGGAAAATTCCACCATCTTCCAAAAAGAGATGTGGCAATCTTAAAGAGAAAATTATCCACCTTGCAAAGATATCTTGGCGGGATTAAATATATGACGAGGTTGCCTGACATTGTGATCGTCCTTGATCAGCAAAAAGAGTATATAGCTCTTCGGGAATGTGCCATTTTGGGGATTCCTACTATTTCTTTAGTGGATACAAATTGTGACCCAGATCTCGCGAATATATCGATTCCTGCCAACGATGACACTATGACTTCAATTCGATTGATTCTTAACAAATTAGTATTTGCAATTTGTGAGGGCCGTTCTCTCTATATAAGAAATCGTTGATTAAGAAGAATAGTTAATTCTTAAGCAACTACGTAGATTTATGGGATCAGTTACTATTCTTTTTTGTTTTGCATAGATAAAAGAAGTGGAATATTGATATATATTAGAGGGTATTGATATATATTATCATTTGATGTGATTTCTTGGTATCCTAAATATAAGATTATAAGATTAATACTTCAGCTAAGTTGAGAAAGAGATGGTTGAATCAAAAGAATTCCTTTTTTGAAGTTCAATTTTTATCAGAGGACAATATGAATATTACACCATGTTCCATTAAAACACTCAAGGGGTTGTATGATATATCAGGCGTAGAAGTAGGCCAACACTTCTATTGGCAAATAGGAGGTTTCCAAATTCATGCCCAAGTACTCATCACTTCTTGGGTCGTAATTACTATCTTGCTAGGTTCAGTTATCATAGCTGTTCGGAATCCACAAACCATCCCAACCGACGGTCAGAATTTCTTCGAATATGTCCTTGAGTTTATTCGAGATTTAAGCAAAACTCAGATTGGAGAAGAATATGGTCCCTGGGTTCCCTTTATTGGAACTATGTTCCTTTTTATTTTTGTTTCGAATTGGTCGGGTGCTCTTTTACCTTGGAAAATTATAGAGTTACCCCACGGGGAATTAGCAGCGCCCACGAATGATATAAATACTACTGTTGCTTTAGCTTTACTCACATCAGCGGCATATTTTTATGCGGGTCTTAGCAAAAAAGGATTGAGTTATTTCGAGAAATATATTAAACCAACCCCAATCCTTTTACCAATTAACATCCTAGAAGATTTCACAAAACCATTATCGCTTAGTTTTCGACTTTTCGGAAATATATTGGCGGATGAATTAGTCGTTGTTGTTCTTGTTTCTTTAGTCCCCTTAGTAGTCCCTATACCGGTCATGTTTCTTGGATTATTTACAAGCGGTATTCAAGCTCTTATTTTTGCAACGTTAGCCGCAGCCTATATAGGTGAATCCATGGAAGGTCATCATTGAATTGACTAATTTTGAAATAGTCTTTTTTTTAGCTTAGCCCAATTCATGCATGGTTCCAGATAATCCTCCTGGTTAGAAAACTAACTAGTTCGAAATGCGTATGAATATATAACCTAGAGTTGTAGGAGAGAGAATAGACTATATTACGGAATTGTTAAATTATATATGCATTCAGGGGGGGCGAAATCCGGTTAGATCTATATCCTTAATGTCTATAAGACAGTCATCTTTTGTCCGGAATGATTTTGGAATTGGATTCAATAGAAAATGAGAAAATACACAAACAAAATAGAGGAAACAAATGTATATAGGATTTTTTTTATTTCTAAGTTAGATTCATTATCTAATCCGATCTATAGAATTCCCCTCTATATGGAATTGGATTCCATATCCAGTTCTATGCAACATTCCATATCAAGTTCTATGCAGCATATTGTTATCAATTGTATACCTTAATTTGATTCCTATTGGATTTGGATTAGTTCGATTTCAATAGGGGTTCTTCCTGTATTTTTTCTTTTATTATGGATTAGATGAAGGGGAAAAATGGGAACTCAAGGATATCGAAGAGTAAAAAAAAGGATGGAATGAAAAGGTGGTTGGTTGGAAAGAAAGAGAAATAGAATAATGAAAATCATATGGATTTACACAAACCTCTAATGATTAGAAACTAAAAACGAGATCTCGAAATAGTTCGGACGATTTAGATTATCATTTCAATTTGTACTTTTTAGTTACTTCTACCCAATAGAGCTTAGAAGTGAAAAGTAATAATTTCTTGGTTGATTGTATCCTTAACCATTTCTTTTTTTTTTGACACGAGGAACTCACCATGAATCCACTAATTGCTGCTGCTTCCGTTATTGCTGCTGGATTGGCCGTAGGGCTTGCTTCTATTGGGCCTGGAGTTGGTCAAGGTACTGCTGCAGGACAAGCTGTAGAAGGTATTGCGAGACAGCCAGAAGCAGAAGGGAAAATACGAGGTACTTTATTGCTTAGTCTAGCTTTTATGGAAGCTTTAACAATTTATGGACTGGTTGTGGCACTAGCGCTCTTATTTGCGAACCCTTTTGTTTAATCCTAAAAAAGAAAATGAGTCCTTTAGATTAGATACTTTTTTCTTTTTTTAGTAAATTGGTATTTGCTTCTGTAATTCCAAGTATATCAATACTTTTATTTATTATATTATTCCAGGAATTTTTTATTTATCGGGACAGACAATACCCCGGGAAGGGTTGATTTGAGAATGATCAATTTAGGTAGAAGATATGCTCGCCCTCTTCCTTCCCGTCCTTAGTTTAGGATAGTGGAAAGTCTTTTTCCTTTTATTTTAGGAATTTTGGGAACATTTTAACAAAGGAGATCTTTCACAAGTCAAACGCGACCTAAGACTTAATCTAAAAGAAATTATTAGATTGAATCTATTTGCATTAAAAAAATTGCATTAAAAAAACCGATAAAAAAGGGGCGAGCGAAGTAAGTGATCGAAAAACTTTCTTCTTTGTTCGTCCTATCTATAAGAGGAGAGCATATGAAAAATGTAACCCATTCTTTTGTTTTTTTAGCTCACTGGCCATTCGCTGGGAGTTTCGGGCTTAATACCGATATTTTAGCAACAAATCTAATAAATCTTACTGTAGTGGTTGGCGTATTGATTTTTTTTGGAAAGGGAGTGTGTGCGAGTTGTCTATTTCAAGAATAGATTGGATCTATCCGGCTGCACTTTAGAATATTTTTTAGTATTTTGGGGATAAATAAAGGTGCACGATCTCGACGAATTACTTCTGAATAACTTCAGAAATCATATGGAAGAACCATAGCATTTCGCGACTCATTGGTAAATTTACTTTGATTCTCTATAGACCAATAATGTGAGACCATTAACACGGTTAAAGCTAAACTGCTTGAAGTCCAGGCAAAAAGGGGTACTCTTTCTACAACTATATTAGTATCGAAATGCTTTATTAGTATCCAAATGCTTTAAACGGGAAATAGCTAGTGTAGAATTTATCTGATATAGAACACTCATATCGATAAAATGGTTTGAACTATTTACTAGAAGGGCACCCTGCCCTTTTTCCAATGCCGAATCGACGACCTGTGTATAAAAAAAAGAGAAATTTTTTGGATTTAAGGAAAAAAAAAGAATTCTAGCAATTTTCATTTTCCATTTATTTAGTTTGTTTTTCTTAATGAAATTGAAATTGTTAACTAACAGAGCAAACACAAATAAAGAAACAACTTTGCTGACCATGATAGATAGATTTTTATCTAGTCGGAAGAGTCCTCTTAATATTTATCTAGTCTTATATAAGTTTCGGTATATTGAAATACAAAGAGAAAAGAGGATAGAGGATAGGCTCATTACATAAAAAAAAGATATGGAAATAGCCATAATACATAGCAAAAAAGAAAAAAAGGAGCGTGAGAGCCAAATGAATCGAAAGATTCATGTTTGGTTCGGGAAGAGATCATAAAAGTTGTAAACTTAATAGCAAGATAATCTACTTTCATTAAAAGATTTATTAGATAATCGAAAACAGAGGATCTTAAGTACTATTCGAAATTCGGAAGAATTGCGTAGAGGCACCCTTGAACAACTCGAAAAAGCTCGGCTTCGATTACAGAAAGTAGAACTAGAAGCGGATGAGTATCGGATGAATGGATACTCTGAGATAGAACGAGAAAAAGCAAATTTGATTAATGCTACTTCTATTAGTTTGGAACAATTAGAAAAGTCTAAAAATGAAACCCTTTATTTTGAAAAACAAAGAGCGATGAATCAGGTCCGACAACGGGTTTTCCAACAAGCCGTACAAGGAGCTCTAGGAACTCTGAATAGTTGTTTGAATACCGAATTACATTTCCGTACGATTCGTGCTAATATTGGCATTCTCGGGGCCATAGAATGGAAGAGATAATAAAATTTATTAGGCCTTGAACTTCTACTTTCGTTTAGAATTTAGGCATTATTTTTCCCCTTGCTTGCGAAAAAAAAAAAGATTCAAGAATGGCAACCCTTCGAGTCGACGAAATTCATAAAATTCTCCGCGAACGTATTGAACAATATAATAGGAAAGTAGGAATTGAGAATATCGGTCGCGTAGTTCAAGTGGGGGATGGGATTGCTCGTATTATAGGTCTTGGTGAAATAATGTCAGGTGAATTAGTGGAATTTGCGGAAGGGACTAGAGGTATTGCTCTGAATTTAGAATCCAAAAATGTTGGGATTGTATTAATGGGCGATGGGTTGATGATACAAGAAGGAAGTTTTGTAAAAGCAACAGGAAGAATTGCTCAGATACCCGTGAGCGAGGCTTACTTGGGTCGTGTTATAAATGCTCTCGC